GAAGTGCTTTTTCTTATTCTAGCAGACAGAATTTTATTGGTCGAATTGAGGACTCTCCAACCCCCAATGTATCTTTACATTCTATTTACATATGGTCCAAGGATAGCAATAATATCCAAGGATAGCGAAAATACTGAACTAGTCCTTACCTTACATTTTTTGTGGCCATAGAGGAGCCGTATGAAGCTTAGGTTTCACGTACGGTTTTGGAATAGCGATGGGAGCAGTGATGTTATCATCGACTATAATTATCTAACAGTTCAAGTACAGTTGATATAATTGAGGCACAGTCAAAATATGGTTTTTGGGGATGGAATCTGTGGCGTCAACCCATAGGGTTTCTAGTTTTTCTAATGTCTTCTCTAGCAGAATGTGAAAGATTACCCTTTGATTTACCAGAAGCGGAGGAGGAATTAGTAGCAGGTTATCAAACCGAATATTCAGGTATCAAATACGGCTTATTTTATCTTGCTTCTTACCTAAATCTATTAGTTTCTTCATTGTTTGTAACAGTTCTTTACTTAGGTGGGTGGAATTTTTCTATTCCGTACATATCTATTACTGAACTTTTTGGAATAAAAAAAATGTTTAGAGTCCTCGTAATGGCAATTGGTATCTTTATTACATTAGCTAAAGCTTATTTGTTTCTGTTCATTCCTATCACAACAAGATGGACTTTACCTAGGATGAGAATGGATCAGTTATTAAATCTTGGATGGAAATTTATTTTACCTATTTCTTTAGGTAATCTATTATTGACAACTTCTTCTCAACTTGTTTCACTATAATTAATTATAAACTAAAATAAATAAATAAGAGAAAACGATAATGATATTCTATATTCATAATTCATAACTTCTCTCAACCAAGAGAAAGAAACATAAATCTTAAATTTTATTCGTGGATATCTATAATATGTTTCCTATGGTTACTGGGTTCATGAATTATGGCAAACAAACAATACGAGCTACAAGGTACATTGGACAAAGTTTCATAATTACCTTATCCCATATAAATCGTTTACCTGTAACTATTCAATATCCTTATCAAAAATCAATCACATCAGAGCGTTTTCGTGGTCGAATCCACTTTGAATTTGATAAATGTATTGCTTGTGAAGTATGTGTTCGCGTATGCCCCATAAACCTTCCCGTTGTTGATTGGAAATTTGAAAAAGATATTAAGAAAAAACAATTGCTTCATTATAGTATTGATTTTGGGGTCTGTATATTTTGTGGTAACTGTGTTGAGTATTGTCCAACAAACTGTTTATCAATGACTGAAGAATATGAACTTTCTACTTATGATCGTCACGAATTGAATTATAATCAAATTTCTTTGGGTCGGTTACCAATGTCAATAATTGGAGATTACACAATTCAAACAGTTACAGTTATGGATTCAAAAAAAAAAAATTAAAAAATAAGAACCCCCTGGTTCAAGAACGATTACCAATTAATAAGATTTGGTTTGGAATTTTGATCTTGTTTTGGTCAAGCTTTTTGCTATTTTTTTGATAAGGAGATAAAGTAGGATTAGACAAATAACTTTATTTTATCTATATGATATATGATATTCTATGATATTGATATTCATTTTTCTGATTAAATTAGGAAGGTATCATATAAAAAAAGTAGTTCCTTTACTGGCCCCCTTAGTAAGGTCATGAAATATTTCGACTTATTTATTTATCTTTTTTCTTTTATAATGGATTTACCTGGACCAATACATGATCTTCTTGTAGTATTTCTGGGATCAGTTCTTATATTAGGAGGTCTGGGAGTAGTGTTACTTACCAATCCAATTAATTCTGCCTTTTCATTGGGGTTGGTTCTTGTTTGTATATCCTTATTCTATATTTCGTCGAATTCCTATTTTGTAGCTGCCGCACAGTTCCTTATTTATGTAGGAGCCATAAATGTATTAATCATATTTGCTGTGATGTTCATGAACGGCTCAGAATATTCCAATGATTCCTATCTGTGGACCGTTGGAGATGGGATCACTTCAGTGGTTTGTACAAGTATTTTTTTTTCATTAATGACTACTATCCCAGATACGTCATGGTACGGAATTTTTCGAACTACAAGATCAAATCAGATTATAGAACAGGACTTAATAAGTAACGTTCAACAAATTGGGATTCATTTATCCACCGATTTTTATCTTCCTTTTGAACTCATTTCTATAATTCTTTTAGTTTCCTTGATAGGAGCAATTACTATGGCTCGTCAATAATCTAATCAACTAATAAGAAATAAGAACTTCTAAGAAATAAGAACTTCCTTTTTTATTTTTCTAATTAAAGAATAAAAAAAAGATTTAAGGGTTTTCTATTTTATTTCAATCTACTGTGAATATCTTCTTTTGTTCTGTAATTCTTTTTTATATTCTAGTCAACTTAATTTAATTTATTTAATTTTTGTTCATATTGAAACGAATCGAGATTGATGAGGAATTCGTCAATGATGTTGGAGCATGTACTTTTTCTGAGTGTTTATTTATTTTCTATCGGTATCTATGGACTGATCACAAGCCGAAGCATGGTTAGAGCACTCATGTGTCTTGAGCTCATACTCAATTCGGTGAATATGAATCTCGTAACATTTTCCGATATATTTGATAGTCGGCAATTAAAAGGAGAAATTTTCTCCATTTTTGTTATAGCCATTGCGGCTGCTGAAGCAGCTATTGGGCTGGCTATTGTTTCGTCGATCCATCGTAATAGAAAATCAACTCGTATCAATCAATCGAATTTGCTGAATAATTAATCATAATTCCTCTATTTTAACATACTTTAACATACAAATAAAAACATAAGACTTCTATAATTCTAGAATTAGAAAATTAGAATAGGAAATAAAAAATTAGAATAGGAAATAATAAAATAATAATATAATAATAAATAATATAATTTATAATTGGAATCCAACTTCTCTTCTTCTTATTTTATTTTTTTATTTTTATAAAAAAATATAAAATATAATAAAATATTAAAATATAATAAAATATAATATAATAAAATATAATTATCTAATTATAATAATTATCTAAATTATCTAAAATTATCTAATATTATCTAATTATAATAAATTATAAATATAAATTATAATAAATTATAAATATATAAATATAATAAATTATAAATATAATTATAATTAAAATATAATTAAATTTAAAATATAAAAAAATATATAAAATCTAAAAAAATATAAAATTAATAAATATTAATAATTAATAATTAATAATTAATAAATATTAATAAATAAAATAAATATTAATAAATAAATTAAAATAAAATAAATAAATATTAATAAATAAATATAAATAAATATTAAAATATAAATAAAATATAAATAAATATTAATAAATAAATATGAAATTAAATATAAAAATAAATATAAAAATAAATAAATAAATATAAAATATAAATAAATATAAAAATAAATAAATATAATATAATAATATAATAAATATATAAATATAAAATATATTATAATATTATATTATATTTATATATTATATTATATAATATATATATGTATATATGTATGATGTATGATATTATGATATAAAAATATATGAAAATATATATATATATGATTATGATAATATGAATGATATTGATATTAAAATATAGAAAATATAAAAATTTAATAAATTAAAAAAATAAACATGAATAGAATTCGTATGTACAACTCATATTTCATGGTTATTCAAACGTAAATCAAAGGATCTTGGCCCTTTATCATAAACAGATTAAAAAATCTATTGATTCTTAAAATTTTAATAAATCATTGATTCGTCTGGTATCTACAATATAAAATATATGATTTCTATCATTTTATAATTCATTTTATAATTTTACCAGATAGAAAATTTTTTGTGTTCAAAACTGAAATTTATAGACTCAATGTCACATTCAGTCAAAATTTATGATACATGTATAGGGTGTACCCAATGTGTACGAGCTTGTCCCACTGATGTATTGGAAATGATACCTTGGGACGGATGTAAAGCTAAACAAATTGCTTCCGCGCCAAGAACCGAGGATTGTGTAGGTTGTAAGAGATGTGAATCCGCTTGCCCAACGGATTTTTTGAGTGTCCGTGTTTATTTATGGCATGAAACAACTCGCAGCATGGGTCTTTCTTATTGATATGTGACAAAAAACTCCACTTGAATCATTTGATTCCTCTTTACCGACAAAAGCCCGTACTCGAGAAAAGAAAATCCATTATTCTTCTCCCGAGCACGGGGGTTTTATGGTCAAAATTTATCTTGTCTTTATAACGAGTTATTTTCCTTGGTTAACAATACTTCTTGTTTTTCCTATATTTGCGGGTTCTTCAATTGCCCTTTTCCCTCATAAGGGAAATAAGTTGTATAGGTGGTATACTATATGTATATGTATACTGGAGCTCCTTCTAATGACCTATGTATTTTGTTATCATTTCCAATTGGACGATCCCTTAACCCAATTGAAGGAAGATTATAAATGGATAAATCTTTTTGATTTTCACTGTAGACTGGGAATCGATGGACTTTCCATAGGACCCATTTTATTGACAGGATTTATCACTACTTTAGCTACTTTAGCGGCTTGGCCGGTTACTAGAAATCCGCGATTTTTCTATTTCTTGATGTTAGCAATGTATAGTGGCCAAATAGGATCATTTTCTTCTCGAGACCTTTTACTTTTTTTCATCATGTGGGAATTAGAATTAATTCCTGTTTACTTACTTTTATCCATGTGGGGAGGAAAGAAACGTCTCTACTCGGCTACAAAGTTTATTTTGTGCACTGCGGGAGGTTCCATTTTTCTCTTAATAGGAGTTCTAGGTATGGGTTTATATGGTTCCAATGAACCAACATTAGATTTAGAAAAATTAGCTAATCAATCATATCCTGCAGCATTGGAAATAATATTCTATTTTGGTTTTCTTATAGCTTATGCTGTCAAATCGCCGATGATACCCCTACATACATGGTTACCAGATACCCACGGGGAAGCACATTACAGTACATGTATGCTTCTAGCTGGAATCTTATTAAAGATGGGAGCATATGGATTGATTCGGATCAATATGGAATTATTAGCTCACGCTCATTCTAGATTCTCTCCCTGGTTGGTGATAGTAGGAATAATACAAATCATTTATGCAGCTTCAACCTCTCTCGGTCAACGCAATTTTAAAAAGCGTATTGCCTATTCTTCCGTATCTCACATGGGTTTAATAATTATAGGAATTGGTTCTATAACTGGGATGGGACTCAATGGAGCCATTTTACAAATACTCTCTCATGGATTGATTGGTGCTGCACTTTTTTTCTTGGCAGGAACGAGTTGTGATAGAATACGTTTTGTTTATCTCGACGAGATGGGGGGGATATCTATCCCAACGGCAAAAATCTTTACCATGTTTAGTAGTTTCTCGATGGCTTCTCTTGCATTGCCAGGAATGAGTGGTTTTGTTGCAGAATTCTTAGTCTTTTTTGGAATAATTACCAGCCCAAAATATCTTTTCATGCCAAAAATTTTAATTACTTTTGTAATAGCAATTGGAATGATATTAACTCCTATTTTTTTATTATCTATGTTACGTCAGGTTTTCTATGGATACAAGCTATTCAATATCCCAAACTATAAATTTTTTGATTCTGGACCACGAGAACTATTTATTTCGATCTGTATCTTTCTACCTGTAATAGGAATTGGGATTTATCCTGATTTCGTTCTTCCGTTATCGGTTGACAAGGTACAAGTTATATTATCTAATTATTTTATTTTTATGTATACTAATATATTTTATAGCTTATAAAATATAAATTATAATTTATTATAAAGAAAGTCTTAGAATTCTTTTACTTTCATCTTTTCACGATTCTTCGTTGTACAATGAAAAAAATTAAGAGTAAATTAGAATTGTAATGAGATAGATCTAGAGTTTTTGAGAACCATTTGAATAATTACTCCATTCAAACGGTTTTCAAAAACTCGCACAAATCTTCATTGTCTATCAGACAATGTTTTTATGTGTTCTTCATGTAGTTTATTTTATGTTTATTTTATTCAATTAGATATAAATGGAAATGAACCATAACTATGGAACCCGATTCCTAATAGATTGATCCCAAAATAGCATATCCAAATTAGGATAAATCCTATAGAAGCCACAAATGCCGAATTCGTTCCTTGGTCTTGCAATTTTTTATTTGTTCTAGTATGTAAATAAATTGCAAATATGGTCCAAGTAATAAATGCCCAAGTTTCCTTAGGATCCCAATTCCAATAAGAACCCCATGCTTCATTAGCCCATACTGCTCCAGAAAGAATGCCTATGGTTAAAAAGGTAAACCCTAAACTAATGACACGATAACTCCAATAATCCAAACGCTGAATTAATTGATATTTGTAAAAATTTCTAAATGAGAGAAAAGAAGTCTTTTTAAATACACTTCTTTTTTCGTTCAAATATTCTATCTCACAAAAAAAAAATGACTTACTTAAGCTTAATAAATTAAAATTATTGTTTTTAAAATAAAAATCGATCTTTTTTCGAAATGTAATCACTATAAGAGCAACTGATAATAATGATCCGCATAAAAGAGCTGCATAGCTCAATAGCATCATACTGACATGCATCATTAACCACTGAGATTGTAGAGCAGGTACTAATATTGCGGATTGATGCATTTCAATTGAAAGACCTGATGTGGCAAAACCTTGGGTAAAAATGGCACTTGGTGCAGTTATTGCGCTTAAATCATTTTTATGATTCCCAAGATACGGAATCATATGAATAATGGAGAAACTCCACGAAAGGAAGATTAATGATTCATATAAATTACTTAAGGGAAAATGTCCTGAAGAAATCCAACGAATAACTAAAAACCCTGTTATAGAGAAAAAAGTAGCTATCATCCCCTTTTCTGACGAATTACGTAATCCTTCGATTTCGTAGACTAATAAGTTCATCAAATGAATCATAATCACAATTGAGATGATCGAAAAGGAAATATGAGTTAATATATGTTCTAAGGTCACAAATATCATAAACATAAAAAAGGGTCCCTATTAAATTAAATAATAAATAATTGAAATCGGGGATTAAATATTAAATATATTCTATTATTCTATTAGCTATTATATTTCTATTAGATCTATTGCTATTGTGTCTATTTTTTTATTTTTTTATTTTTTAGAATTATTTATTTATTTATATTATTTTTATTTATTTATATTATTTTTATTTATTTATATATTTAATATTTATTATTTTTATTTATTTATATATTTATATTATATATATTATATATTATATATATTTATTATATTTATATTATATTTATATTTATATATTTTATATTTTATATTATAATTTTATATTTTATATTATATTTTTATTATAATTATATTTTTATTTATTTATATTATTTTTATTTATTTATATTATTATTTATTTATATTATATTATTTATATTATTTATTTATATTATAATTATAATTATATATTTATAATTATATTATTTATTTATATTATTATTTATATTATAATTTAAATTATATATTTATAATTATATATTTATAATTATATATATTTATAATTATATATATTATAATTATATATATATATATGATATGAATTTATGAATTATATGTAATTATATGTATTAATATTATTATAATTATATTATTATAATTATATTCGAATTATAATTATAAATTATAATTATATAAATTATATATATATTAATATTATTATTATTAATTATTATTATTAATTATTATATTATTATTATTATATTAATATTATATTATATTATATTTTATATTAATATATATATTAATAAATTTATTATTATTTATTATTATTATTTATTATTATTATTTATTATTATATTTATATTTTTTTATATTTATTTATATATATTTATTTATATATTTAAATTTAATTTTATATTTTATATTTATTATTTATTATTATATAATTTATTATTATATATTTATATTTATTATATTAATTATATTTATTATATTAATTATTTATATTAATTTATTAATTATTTTAATTATTTATTAATTATTAATTAATATTAATTATAAATTATAATTAATTATATTAATTATTTTATATTTATATTATATATATAATTATATAATTATATTACTATTATATATTATACTATTATAATTTCTATTATAATTTATAATTACTATATACTATTATAATATAATATAATATATAATATAATATAGTTACTATATATAATATAATTTTATATATAATAAGAATATAATAGAATTTATAATTATATTTTATATTTATTATATTTATATATTCTATTATATTATTCTATTATATTATAATATTATTATAATATTATTATTATATTATATATTAATATTATTCTATTATATTCTATTATATATATTATATTATAATATTATTATTATTATTCTATTATATATATTATATTATAATTATTATAATATTATTATTATTATTATTATAATATTATATTTTATATTATATTTATATTATTATATTATAAATATTATAATTATATTTTTATATTTATAATTATTAATTATATTTATAATTTTTTATAATTTTATATTTATAATTTATATTTTATTTATTTTTATTTATTTTATTTTATATTTAAATTTAATTTATTTATTATATTTATATTTTATATTATTTTATATATATATATTTTATATTATATTATAATTATAATTTATAATTATATTTTAATATTTTATATATTATTTTATATATTATTATTATTAATTATTATATTAATATATTAATTATTATTAATATTATTAATTAAAATTAAAATTAAATTTAATTTTGAATTAATAATTAAAATTAAAATTAATTTTGAATATTAATATATTAATTATTATTAATATTATTAATTAAAATTAAAATTAAATTTAATTTTGAATTAATAATTAAAATTAAAATTAATTTTGAATTAATTTAATTATAATTTAATTTTTAATTTATATTTATTTAGAATTTATTTATATTTATATTTATAATTTATATTATATATATTTATATATATTATTATTTATTTTATATTTTATTTTAATTTATATATATTTATATATATATTATATTTTATATTTATTATATTATATTATATTTATATTATATTTATTATATTTATATTTTATATATATATATATTAATATTAATATATATTAAAAATATATATTAAATTATATTATATTTATATTAAATTATATTAAATTTTAAATTTAAATTTTTATAATTTAATATTAATATTAATATTAATATATAATTTAATTATATAATTTAATAATTTATAATTACATTTTAAATTATATAAATTATATATTTAAATTATTTAAATATAAAATATATATTTATATTATATTTAAATATTTAAAATATATTTAATATAATATAATATTTATATTTAATTATTTTAAATTATTATTATTAATTATTATTATTATTTAAATTTAATTATTTATTTAATTATTTATTTATTTTTTATTTAATTATTTTTATTTTAAATTTAATTTATATTTTTTATTTTTATTATGCCGCTTATGCCGCCACTCGGACTCGAACCGAGATGCTCTAGCACTGCTTCCTAAGAGCAGCGTGTCTACCAATTTCACCATGGCGGCTTACCTAAAAGAATAATAAGAAATCCATGTTGAATTGTCGAGATTCAATAATGTTCAATATTAATAATATTAATAATACTCAGTTAGTATCTTCGTAAGTTCAGTTTTTATAATAAATAATAAACTTTTACGTACTATAAACTATAATAGAAACCTAGCTTTCTAGCTTTTGTTTATCCAGAAAAGTCGTAACTCAATCGTTCCGTTCTCAGTCGACGTATAGAATTCCTAAATTTTTTAATTTTTTTCCACGCTTCTCACTTCATGAAAAAAGAATTTATTTTTCAATGAGGATAACTAGGATTCTCTATGTATCACTTCATTCTCTATGTATCACTTCATTACGAAATAAAAAGTAAATCTTTTTCTTTCTAATGATTTCGACACCCAACATCTTAGTATCTTACTATAATGAAAATGAAATATTCAGATTTTTCGTTGTCTTATCCTAATTGTGCTTTTATATTTCGAAAAGCACAATTCATAGGAAAGAAAAAACCATCTCACGAATTCAATATAACAATATCAATAATATAAAATAATAACAATATAATATCAATAATATAAAATATAAAGATTCAATATAAATATTGAATATGTTAATATGATAATGATAGTAATGATAGATATATATAAATATATAATATAGATATAGAAGATAGATATAGAATAAGAATATAATAATATTAATATAAATAATATTAATATTATAAAAAAATAAAAAAAAAATACAATACCAATACACAATACATTAACAATACATTTAGTAAATGTCAATCATTTGTCTTCCAGTGTCTTCCAATTTTTAAAATTGAAAATTGGAAGTTCTTTGAGACATGTCAATTAAGATTTTTCCAAGACTTTTTTTTGTCGCACAAAAAAACTTTTTGACTGTCCGGTGGAAACAGATTTAGCTAAAGAAAAAGCTTTTACTGCCGCTAAAGAGCCTTTTTTTTTCCAAATATTTCTACGAATATGCTTTTTTGACATAGAAGTACGTTTTTTTGGAACTGCCATTCAAAAGTAGGTGACTCATTTTTATCGTTGTATGTGAAAGACATATATTGTTTATTGTTCAAAATGGATTACTCTTTATTAGTCATTATCTATACTTAATTCCATTCCATCAATAATATAAGAGCATAACATAACTTTATTTCAGAACATACAAATAGAATTAAAGAATAAAAGAAAAATAAATTCAATAAATACCAATACAATCAATACAATAAAATATAAAAATATAAATAAATAAATAATATATAAAATATATAAAATATAAAAATATATAAATATATATAAAATATAAAAATATAAATAATATAATTATAATAATTTATAAAATATAATTTATAAAATATAAAATATAATAAAATATAAATAATATAATATTATAATATAATATTATAATATAATAATATAATAATATTATATTTAATATATATATTTTATATATTTAATATATTTAATATTATATATTTAATATTTAATATTTATTTAATTTAATTTTAATTTTTAATTATATTTAATATATTTTAATATATATTATATATATTTTAATATATTATAAAAATATAATATAAAAATATAAAAAAAATATAATAAAAAATATAATAAAATAAAATATAAATAAAATTATAAAAATTATAATAATAATATAAAAATTATAATAATAAATAATATAATATATATATATATTATATAAAATATAATATAAAATAAAATATATAAAATATAAAAAATATAAATAAAATTATAAAATAAAATGTAAAAATATAATAATTATAATAAATAATAAAATAAAATAAATATAAATAATTAAATATATAAATATAATTAAATAATAATATAATATAATATAATAATAATATAATAAATAATTATAATTATAATTATATAATTATATATATATTATAATATAATATATAATAATATATAATTATAAATATAATTATAATAAATATAATATAATTATAATATATAATAATAATATATAATATAATTAATATAAATATAATATATAATAAATATATTATATAATAATAATATTAATAATATATAAATATATAAATTATAAATATAAAATATATAAATAAAAATAAATATAAAAAAATATAAAAATATATTATTATTATAATTATAATAATATTTAATAATAAAAATATAATTATAATATAATAATATATAATATAATAATATAATATAATATATATTTAATAATAATATAATATATATTTAATAATATATATATATAATATAATAATATATTAATATATAATATATAATTTATATAATTTATATAATTATAATTTATATTTATAATTAATAATAAATAATATATAATATATATATATTAATAAATATATATTAATAAAAAATAAAATAAATTAATAAAATTTAAGAAAATTATATTAATAAAAATATTAATAAAATATAAATAATAAATATTAAATATATAAATATAATAAATATAATATTAATTATTAATTATTAATATTATAATTATAATATTAATATATAAATATATAAATATAATATATAAATTAAATATAAATTAATATAAATTAAAATATAAATATAAAATATAATAAATATATAAATAATAATAATATAAATATAAAAATATATAATATATATAAATATAATATATAATATAATATAAATAATATAAATATAAAATATAATTATAAATAATTATAAATTATATATTATATATAAATATATAAAATATAAATAATTATAATAATTATTAATAATTATAATAAAAAATAAAATTATATAATAAAATAAAATAAATATAAATATAATATAATATATAATATATAAATATAATAAAAAAATAAAATATCAATAAAATATCATATGATAATATCATATGATGTCATATTATGTATCTTCAGAAATATCTTTCTTTTTCTAGAGTTTCAAGTTAATTAATACCTAAGTAATAAACTTGACTAATTATTTGACTAATTATTTGAATTTGATCATATAATTTGACCAACCAAATTCCAACTCTATAATTTCAAATACAAATATTTGATATTTGATCTTTTTCATATATCTTCATATATCTTTTTTTATAATATAATTATTATTGTTTTGTTCTTTTCGAATTCTAAAGAAATAAGAATTGGTGAATCGGAAACAATTATAAGAAAAAAGAACAATTTGTTTTCTTATGGAATATACATATAAATATGCATGGATAATACCCCTTTTTCCGCTCCCAGTTACTATGTCAATAGGATTTGGACTTCTACTTATTCCGACAGCAACAAAGGATATTCGTCGTATGTGGGCTTTCGCAAGTGTTTTACTGCTAAGTATAGCTATGTGGTTTTCGTTCAATCTGTCTATTCAGCAAATAAATAGTAGTTTTACCTATCAATATCTATGGTCTTGGACCATCAATAATGATTTTTTATTAGAGTTCGGACACTTGATCGATCCACTTACTTCTATTATGTCAATACTAATTACTACTGTTGGAATCATGGTTTTTATTTATAGTGACAATTATATGTCTCACGACCAAGGATATTTGAGATTTTTTGCTTATATGAGTTTTTCCAATGCTTCAATGTTGGGATTAGTTACTAGTTCCAATTTGATACAAATTTATATTTTTTGGGAACTAGTGGGAATGTGTTCCTATTTATTGATAGGCTTTTGGTTCACACGACCCGTTGCAGCAAGTGCTTGTCAAAAAGCTTTTGTAACTAATCGTATAGGGGATTTTGGTTTATTATTAGGAACCCTAGGATTTTATTGGATAACAGGTAGTTTTGAATTTCGGGATTTGTTCCAAATAGTGAATACCTTGATCCACAATAATGGGGTCAATTCTTTATTTGCTACTTTATGTGCCTTTTTATTATTTGTCGGTGCAGTTGCTAAATCCGCACAATTCCCCCTTCACATATGGTTACCTGATGCCATGGAAGGACCCACTCCTATTTCGGCTCTTATACACGCTGCTACTATGGTAGCAGCAGGAATTTTTCTTGTAGCTCGGCTTCTTCCTCTTTTCATAGTTATACCTTACATAATGAATCTCATTTCTTTAGTAGGTATAATAACAGTACTTTTAGGAGCTACTTTGGCTCTTGCACAAAGAGACATTAAAAGAAGTTTAGCTTATTCTACAATGTCTCAATTGGGTTATATTATGTTAGCTCTAGGTATAGGTTCTTATCGAGCTGCTTTATTCCATTTGATCACCCATGCCTATTCTAAAGCTTTATTGTTTTTGGGATCCGGATCTATTATTCATTCAATGGAACCCATTGTTGGATATTCACCAGATAAAAGTCAGAATATGGTTCTTATGGGAGGTTTAACAAGATATGTTCCAATTACAAAAACAACTTTTTTTTTAGGCACACTTTCTCTTTGTGGTATTCCGCCTCTTGCTTGTTTTTGGTCCAAAGATGAAATTATTCACGATAGCTGGTTGTACTCACCAATTTTCGCACTAATAGCTTGGTTCACAGCGGGATTAACCGCATTTTATATGTTTCGAATGTACTTACTTACCTTTGATGGGTATTTGCGCATTCATTTTCAAGATTATAGTAGTCTTAGTAGTACAAAAAATAAATCGTTTTATTCAATATCCTTATGGGGAAAGGGGACACTGAAGGAAGTCAATAGGAATTTCTTTTTTTCAAAAACAAATAATAATAATAAGGTTTATTTTTTTTCAAAAAATATATCTAAAATTGACAAAAATGTAAGAACTAAGATACGAGACTTTAGTACTTATTTAAAAAATAGATATACTTATATGTATCCTCACGAATCAAGCAATACTATGCTATTTCCTCTACTTGTATTAGTACTATTTACTTTGTTCATTGGATCAATAGGAATTTCTTTTAATGGAGGAGTGGATCTATTATCGAAATGGTTAACTCCATCGACAACCCCTTTTCATCCAAATTCAAATTCTTATGAGGATTGGTATGAATTTTTGTCAAATGCTTTTTTTTCTGTAAGTATAGCTCTTTTCGGACTATTGATAGCATCTATTTTTTATGGATCTATTTATTTTAAAAATTTGGGCTTAATTAATCTTTTTGTAAAAAGAGGCCCTAAAAGGATTCTTTTGGACAAAATAAAAGGTGTGATATACAATTGGTCATATAATCGTGGTTATATAGATATTTTTTATACTAGGATTTTCACCATGAGTATAAGAAGATTAGCCGAACTAACTCAGTTTTTTGATAAATATATAATTGATGGAATTCTAAATGGGATTGGTGTTGCAAGTTTCCTTATGGGGGAAGGGATAAAATATATGGGAGGTGGACGAATCT